TTAAAAATAAGCTAAATTAAGCTATTGGGTTCATACCCCAATTATAAAGAAATTCCTTTTTTTTAAAAATAAAGTGCCTGATAAAAGGATTATTCTGATAGAATAAAAAATGTAATTTTTTTTTACCTTTATTTATTATATTTTATAGAATTAAACTATAACTAATAATATCAAAAATTATTGTGCATCATACACTAAAATATATAAAAATATTTTAATTAAATTAAAATAAATTTTTAATTTATTTTTATTTTAAAATATTTTTTATTTCTTTTAATATTAATTCTAATAAAATATTTTTTTTTTTTATATTAATTTTTAGAACATTAATTTCTATTTCTTCAAATTCATGAATAGGTTGTTGAATTGGATTAGAAATTAATATATTAAGATTTATTCCCCTAATTTCTAACTCAAATAATCTATTAAATTCAGAAGCTTCTTTAAAATATTTTTTAATTCAAGCTATTGCTTCAATTAATTTTTTATTTTTAATTTTAATTAAAATAATTTTAATAAAAAATTTTGAAATTAATAATTTAATTTCAATTTTAATTAATTCTTCCATATATATAAAAATAGGATCAGTACCTTTTCATTTTTGATTTCCTAATATTATTGAAGGTATATCCTGATTAAATTGCTTTATTTTAATAACATGACAAAAAATTACCCCTATAATTTTATTATCATATTATATAAATAAAAATTTATTATTATTAATTATAATAATAAATACTATTATTGGAGCAATTGGAGGTATAAATCAAACTTCTTTACGTAAATTAATATCTTTTTCTTCTATTAATAATTTAGGTTGAATAATATTTGCAATTTTAGTTAGTAAATCTTTATGATTATTTTATTTTTTAATATATTCATTTTTAATTAGTATCATATGTTTTTTCTTTTTTATTATAAATTCTTATTATATTAATCAATTATTTATAATAAATATAAATTTTATAGTTAAATTTTTAATATTTATTAATTTTCTTTCTATAGGTGGACTTCCACCATTTTTAGGATTTTTCCCAAAATGAATTATTATTAATTTTATAATTTTAAATAAATTTTATATTATTTCTTTTGTTTTTATTATAATAAGATTAATAACTTTATTTTTTTATATTCGTATTATTTATTCTTGTATTATATTTAATTATTTAAAATTAAAATGATTTAATTTTTCTTTTAAAAATAATTATTTTTTTTTTATTTTATTTAATAGTTTAATTTCAATTATAGGAATAATTCTTAGAACTTTTTTTTTTTATTAAGGTTTTAAGTTAAATTAAACTAATAGTCTTCAAAATTATTTATAAAGAAATTTCTTTAAGCCTTAGTAATTTTTTACCCCTTAAAATTTGCAATTTTAAATCATTATTGAATATAAGACTTAATTTTTTTTTAATAAAAGAGATTATTCTCGTTAATAAATTTACAATTTATCGCTTAAACTCAGCCATTTTATTAGCGAAAATGACTTTATTCTACTAATCATAAAGATATTGGAACTCTATATTTTATCTTTGGAATTTGAGCAGGTATAGTTGGAACATCTCTAAGATTATTAATTCGAACTGAATTAGGAAATCCAGGTTCTTTAATTGGCGATGATCAAATTTATAATACTATTGTAACAGCTCATGCTTTTATTATAATTTTTTTTATAGTAATACCTATTATAATTGGAGGATTTGGAAATTGACTTGTTCCTTTAATATTAGGAGCTCCTGATATAGCTTTTCCTCGAATAAATAATATAAGATTTTGATTACTCCCCCCTTCATTATCTTTATTAATTTCAAGAAGAATTGTTGAAAATGGATCAGGAACAGGATGAACTGTATATCCACCTCTCTCATCAAATATTGCACACCAAGGAGCTTCTGTTGATTTAGCAATTTTTTCCTTACATTTAGCAGGTATTTCTTCAATTCTAGGAGCTATTAATTTTATTACTACTATTATTAATATACGTATTAAAAATTTATCTTTTGATCAAATACCTTTATTTGTTTGATCTGTAGGTATTACTGCATTATTATTATTACTTTCTTTACCAGTTTTAGCAGGAGCAATTACTATACTTTTAACTGATCGAAATCTTAATACTTCATTTTTTGATCCTGCTGGTGGAGGAGATCCTATTTTATATCAACATTTATTTTGATTTTTTGGTCATCCTGAAGTTTATATTCTTATTTTACCAGGATTCGGTATAATTTCTCATATTATTTCCCAAGAAAGAGGAAAAAAAGAAACTTTTGGTTGTTTAGGAATAATTTATGCTATATTAGCTATCGGATTATTAGGTTTTATTGTATGAGCTCATCATATATTTACAGTAGGAATAGATATTGATACACGAGCTTATTTCACTTCTGCAACTATAATTATTGCTGTACCAACAGGAATTAAAATTTTTAGATGACTTGCAACTCTTCATGGAACTCAAATCAATTATAGTCCTTCAATATTATGAAGTTTAGGATTTGTATTTTTATTTACAGTAGGAGGACTTACAGGAGTAATTTTAGCTAATTCTTCTATTGATATCACTTTACATGATACTTATTATGTTGTTGCTCATTTTCATTATGTTTTATCTATAGGAGCTGTATTTGCAATTTTTGGAGGATTTATTCACTGATATCCTTTATTTACAGGATTAACTTTTAATCCTTATTACTTAAAAATTCAATTTATCTCTATATTTTTAGGTGTAAACCTAACTTTTTTTCCCCAACATTTCTTAGGACTAGCAGGAATACCTCGACGATACTCAGATTATCCTGATAGTTATATTTCTTGAAATATTATTTCATCATTTGGTTCTTATATTTCTTTATTATCTATAATAATAATAATAATAATTGTATGAGAATCCATAATTAACCAACGAATTATTTTATTCCCATTAAATATTTCTTCTTCTATTGAATGATTACAAAATTTACCACCAGCTGAACATTCATATAATGAACTTCCTATCTTAAGAAATTTCTAATATGACAGATCATATGTAATGGATTTAAATCCCATTTATAAAGGATTATCCTTTTTTTAGAAATGGCAACATGATCTAATTTAAATTTACAAAATAGAGCTTCACCTTTAATAGAACAAATTATTTTTTTCCATGATCATACAATAATTATTTTAATTATAATTACTATTTTAGTTAGTTATATAATAACTTCTTTATTTTTTAATAAATATATTAATCGATTTTTATTAGAAGAACAAATAATTGAATTAATCTGAACTATTTTACCTGCTATTACATTAATTTTTATTGCTATTCCTTCTCTTCGTTTATTATATTTATTAGATGAATTAAATAATCCATTAATAACAGTAAAATCTATTGGTCATCAATGATATTGAAGATATGAATACTCAGATTTTTCTAATATTGAATTTGATTCTTATATAATTCAATTCAATGATCAAAAAAATAATTTTCGTTTATTAGATGTTGATAATCGAATTATTTTACCAATAAATAATCAAATTCGAATTTTAATTACTGCAACAGATGTTATTCATTCTTGAACAATTCCTTCTTTAGGAATTAAAGTAGATGCTAATCCTGGTCGATTAAATCAAACTAATTTTTTTATTAATCGACCAGGAATTTTTTATGGTCAATGTTCTGAAATTTGTGGCGCAAATCATAGATTTATACCTATTGTAATTGAAAGAATTTCAATTAAAAATTTTATTAATTGAATTAATAATTATTCATTAGATGACTGAAAGTAAGTACTGGTCTCTTAAACCATTTTATAGTAAATTAACATTTACTTCTAATGATAAATTAAATAATAAATTTTATAAAGAATTAGTTAAATATTATAACATAAATATGTCAAATTTAAATTATTATTATTATTATAATATTCTTTGATTCCACAAATAATACCTATTAACTGAATTTTATCATTTATTTTATTTATTTTAATTTTTATTATTTTTAATATTATAAATTATTATATTTTTAATATTTATAAAAAAAAAAAAATATTTCATTATAAAAATTCTAATAATTTATTTTGAAAATGATAACTAATTTATTTTCAATTTTTGATCCTTCAACTAACTTTTTCAATATTCACTTAAATTGACTAAGAACTCTTTTAGGAATTATATATATTCCTTATTCTTTCTGATTAATTCCTAATCGTCAATTTATTTTATGAAATTTTATTATTAACAAATTACATAATGAATTTAAAAATTTATTAGGTCCTAATAGATTTAATGGATCAACATTTATTTTTATTTCATTATTTTCATTTATTTTATTTAATAATTTTTTAGGATTATTTCCTTATATTTTTACAAGAACTAGTCATTTAACTATCTCATTATCAATTTCCTTATCACTTTGATTAAGATTTATATTATATGGATGAATTAATAATTCTCAACATATATTTATCCATATAATTCCTCAAGGAACACCAAAAATTTTAATACCATTTATAGTTTTAATTGAAACTATTAGTAATATTATTCGTCCTAGTACTTTAGCAGTTCGATTAATAGCAAATATAATAGCTGGACATTTACTTTTAACTCTTCTAAGTAGAACCGGAATTTCAATATCTAATTATTTTATTATTTTTTTAATTTTTTTACAAATTTTATTATTAATTCTTGAATCAGCAGTTGCAGTTATTCAATCTTATGTAATTTCTATTTTAAGAACTCTTTACTCTAATGAAGTCAACTAATGTCAATACATAATCATCCATATCATTTAGTAGATTATAGACCTTGACCATTAACAGGTGCTATCGGAACAATAACTTTTGTAACTGGATTAATTAAATGATTTCATAATTTTAATATTAATTTATTAATTTTAGGATATTTAATTATTATTTTAACTATATATCAATGATGACGTGATATTTGTCGTGAAGGAACTTTTCAAGGTAAACATACAATTTCAGTTTTAATAGGATTACGTTGAGGAATAATTTTATTTATTATTTCTGAAATTTTTTTTTTTGTTTCTTTTTTTTGAGCATTTTTTCATAGAAGTTTATCCCCTAATATTGAAATTGGAGCTATATGACCTCCTTTGAATATTATTCCTTTTAATCCTTTTCAAATTCCTTTATTAAATACAATTATTCTTATTACTTCTGGAATTACTGTTACTTGAGCTCACCATGCTTTAATAGAAAATAATTTTTCTCAAACCAAACAAAGATTATTTATTACCATTTTATTAGGTATCTATTTTACTATTCTTCAAACTTATGAATATTATGAAGCTCCTTTTACAATTGCTGATAGAATTTATGGTTCAACATTTTTTATAGCAACAGGATTTCATGGATTACATGTAATTATTGGAACTATTTTTCTTTTTACTTGTTTTATTCGTCATTTACTTAATCATTTTTCTAATAAACATCATTTTGGATTTGAAGCTGCAGCATGATATTGACATTTTGTTGATGTAGTATGATTATTTCTTTATATTTCTATCTATTGATGAGGTAATTAATTATTTATATAATATATTTAGTATATTTGATTTCCAATCAAAAAGTTTAAATTAAAATTTAATATAAATAATTATTTTATTATTTTTATTATTAATTATTATTATTTTAATTTCTAATATTATTATATTATTATCAATAATATTATCAAAAAAATCTTTTAAAGATCGAGAAAAATGTTCCCCCTTTGAATGTGGATTTGATCCTAAATGTTCCCCTCGAAATCCTTTTTCTTTACATTTTTTCTTAATTACTGTAATTTTTTTAATTTTTGATGTAGAAATTGCTTTAATTTTCCCAATAATTTTTACTTTTAAAATAGTTAATTTAATTATTTGAATAAAAACATGTTTTTTTTTTTTATTAATATTATTACTTGGTTTATATCATGAATGAAATCAAAATATATTAAATTGAACTAATTAATTATTATATAGGATTATAGTTTATAAAAAAACATTTGATTTGCATTCAAAAAATATTGTCTTCAATTTATCTTAAATAAGAAGCAATATTGCATTTAATTTCGACTTAAAAGATAGAGTTTTTACTCCTTATTTATAAATTAAATTAAATTAAATATTTATTTATTTAATTGAAACCAAAATAGAGGTATATTACTGTTAATAATATTATTGAATTTATATTCCAATTAAATTTGAAATATTTTATAATTAAGCTGCTAACTTAATTTTTAGTAAATAATATTTATTAATATTTCTTATTTATATAGTTTAATAATAAAACATTACATTTTCATTGTAAAAATAAAATTATTTTTTTTTATAAATTAAATTAATTATTTTTAATATCTTATTTAAAAATTTTCCCAATTACCTTAATATCTTCAATATTAAACTCTATTTTTAAGCTATTTAAATAATTTATAATAATTAATATTATTAATATAAATATTATTCATAAAATAAATCTAAATATATAAATTTTTAAATTATTTATTTGTAAATATATATTAAAAATTGAATATTTTTTTATAATAAAATAAATACCTTGACCTCTATATAATTCTCTTCAACCCATATCAATATTTTTTATTAATTTTTGACTTAAACTTAAAAAATAATAATTTAAACCATAAGTAGATAAATTAGGTATAAATCATATTAATCTTAAAAATAAACTTAATTCATAACTCTTTAAAAATTTATTTAAAGAATAAATTTTTATATTTCTAATAATATAACCTATTAATAAACCTAAAAAACTAACATATAAAATTATTAATTTTAAATTTACAGGCAAATAGATTATATAAGGAATAGAAAAAATAATTCATCTTAATATTCTTCCTGTAATAACTCTTATAAATAATAATATAAATATTCTTTTTAACATAATATAATCTTCATCAAATAAATTATAAATACTTAATAAATTATAATCATTTAATATTAAATATATTAATAATCGAATAGTATAAAATATAGTTAAACCAGAAGAAAAATAATATAAATAAAAAACTATAATATTTAAATTTCTTATTATTACTATTTCTAAAATTAAATCTTTTGAATAAAATCCAGCTAAAAAAGGAATTCCACATAAAGCTAAATTTGAAATATTTATACATAATGAAGTTAAAGGAATATATAAACTTATTCCACCCATTAAACGAATATCTTGATTATTATTTATTAAATGAATAATAACTCCAGCACATATAAATAATAAAGCTTTAAATATAGCATGAGTTAATAAATGAAAAAATGCTAAATCAGGTAAACCCATTCTTAAAATTCTTATTATTAAACCTAATTGTCTTAATGTTGATAAAGCAATAATTTTTTTTAAATCAAACTCATAATTAGCTGAAATTCCAGCTATTATTATAGTTAATCCTGATAATAATAATAATATTTTAAAAAAAAATATATCTAATAATAAATTATTAAATCGAATTAATAAATAAACTCCTGCAGTAACTAAAGTTGAAGAATGAACTAAAGCTGAAACAGGAGTAGGAGCTGCTATAGCAGCTGGTAATCAAGATCTAAAAGGAATTTGAGCTCTTTTAGTTATAGCAGCAATAATAACTATTATTCCAATAATTAATATTTCTAAATCCTTTACCATAAAATTTATATAAAAAATATAATTTCATCTTCCATAATTTATTATTCATGAAATAATTATTAAAATAAATACATCCCCAATTCGATTTGATAAAGCAGTTAACATTCCAGCATTATAAGATTTTAAATTTTGATAATAAATTACTAAACAATAAGAAACTAATCCCAACCCATCTCAACCTAATAAAATTCTAATAATATTAGGACTAATAATTAATAAAATTATTGATAAAATAAACAATAAAACTAATAAAATAAAACGATTCAAATTCATTTCTGAATATATATATCTTTTTCTATAATAAATAACTGAAGAAGAAATTATACTAACAAATATTATAAATAAAAAAGATATTCAATCTAATAATAATGATATCACAATATTCATAGAATTAAAAGAAATTAATTCCCATTCTATAAAAATTACTTTTTCTTCTATAATAAAAAATATTATAAAAAAAAAATTAATTAATCTAAAAAATAATAAAAAAAAAAAACTAATAAAACAAATATTAATAAAAAATATATTATTTTTAATTATTTAAGATGAATTATTTATTTCATATTTTTGATTCCACAAATCAATATTTTTATTTTAAATTACTTAAATAAAATCAAATTATAAAATAATCAATTTTTAAAATTATAATATTTAAAGGTAATCAATGTAATATTAATAATAAATATTCCCGTGATACCCCTATATAAAATCTATATAATCTTATATTGTATTTTCCATGTTGAGAATATGAATATAAATATAAGCTATATCTAGCTCTAAAAAATGAAATTATTATTAATATTAATATAGTTATTCAAGATCATCTTAATAATCTATTAATCAAACTAATTTCCCCTATTAAATTTATAGAAGGAGGAGCTGCTATAGCAGCTGATAATAATATAAATCATCATAATCTTATTGAAGGTATAAAATTTATTATTCCTTTATTAATATACAATCTTCGACTTAATAATCGTTCATAATTAATATTAGCTAAACAAAATAATCCAGAAGAACATAAACCATGACCAATTATTAAAACATAAGAACCTAAAAATCCCCAATAATTCATTGTTATAACCCCCCCAATTACTATTCCTATATGAGAAATAGAAGAATAAGCAATTAATGATTTTATATCTACTTGACATAAACATTTTAATCTAATATAAAATCTACCTACTAATCTAATAATAATTCAAAAAAAATTTATTTTTAATGAAATATTTTGAATAAAAATTATTAAACGTATTAATCCATAACCCCCTAATTTTAATATAATTCCAGCTAAAATTATTGAACCTGAAACTGGAGCTTCTACATGAGCTTTAGGTAATCATAAATGAACAAAATATATAGGTATCTTAACTAAAAAGGCTAAAATTAAAGAAAAAAGAAAAAGATATAAATTACAATCATAAAATTTTATAAAATAAATTTTTATACAATTTATTTCATAAAAAATAAAAAAAATACCAATTAATAATGGTAAAGAAACAAATAAAGTATAAAATAAAAGATATATTCCAGCTTGAATTCGTTCTGGTTGATAACCTCAACCAATAATTAATATTAATGTAGGAATTAATCTACCTTCAAAAAATATATAAAATATAAATAAATCTATAACAGAAAAAGTCAGATATAATATAATTAATAAAAAAATAATATTAAATAAAAAAAAATTATAAAAATACTTATACTTAAAAATATTTTCTCTAGCTATAATTATTAAAGTACAAATTCAAATACTTAATAAAATTAAACCAAAAGATATTATATCATATCCTAATATGTATCTTAAATTTCTATAATTTAAAATATTAATTGTTATATTAGAAAACATAAATATTATTATAAATAATAATATTTGAACCATTCAAAATATATTTTTTTTAAAACATAAAGGAATTATAAAAATTATTAAAAATAAAAATTTTATCATTTATATTTATAATAATCTAAATCTTTGAAAATAATCATTACCATGACTACGAATTATAGATACTAAAATTGAAATTCCTAAAGCTCCTTCACAAACAGAAAATACCAAAAATACTATTAATATATATATTTCAAATTCAATATAATTTAAATAAAAAACTATTAATAAATAAACAATTAAAATAATAAATTCTAATCTTAATAACATAATTAATAAATGTTTATGTTTTGAAACAAAAATAATATTTCCAATTAAAAATATAATAAAAATAATAAATATATTTAACATTAAATATAAATATATATATATATATATATATATATATATATATATATAAAGTTTTTATAGTTTATTTAAAACATTGGTCTTGTAAATCAAAAATAAATTTATATTTTAAAAACTTCAAAGAAAAAGAAATTCTTTTTCAATAATCTCCAAAATTATTATTTTTTATAAACTATTCTTTGAAATAATAATAATATTTTTTATTTTATTAATCTATTTTTCTTTAGTAATATTTTTTTTAAAACATCCATTATCTATAGGATTAATAATTTTAATTCAAACTTTTTTAATTTGCTTAATTTCTGGATTATATATTTATACTTATTGATTTTCATATATTTTATTTTTAACATTTTTAGGGGGATTACTTATTTTATTTATTTATGTATCAAGAATTGCTTCTAATGAATTATTTAAATTTAATTTTTTTAATAAAATAATAATAATAATAATAATAATATTTTCATTATTTTTTTTTTTATTAATATTATTTAAATTTAATTGAATAAATTTATTAATTAATTCATTTAATTTAGAAAAATATTATAATTATTTAATTATTATTAATAATAATAATAATATTAATTTATCTAAATTATATAATAAACAAACTTACTTACTAATAATTATAATAATCATTTATTTATTTATTACTTTAATTGCAGTAGTAAAAATTACAAATATTTTTTATGGACCTCTTCGTTCTAATTAATGTTAAATAAATTTAAACCTTTACGAATTAATCATCCTATTATTAAAATTTTAAATAATTCATTAATTGATTTACCTTCTCCTATTAATATTTCTTTTTGATGAAATTTTGGATCTTTACTTGCTTTTTGTTTAATTATTCAAATTATCACAGGTTTATTTTTATCTATATACTATACTGCAAATATTGAAATAGCATTTTATAGAATTAATTATATCTGTCGAAATGTAAATAATGGCTGATTAATTCGAACTTTACATGCTAATGGAGCTTCATTTTTTTTTATTTGTATTTATATCCATATTGGACGAGGAATTTATTATGAATCATTTAATTTAAAATATACTTGAATAGTAGGAGTAATTATTTTATTTACTTTAATAGCAACAGCTTTTATAGGATATGTATTACCATGAGGACAAATATCTTTCTGAGGAGCAACAGTAATTACTAATTTACTTTCAGCAATCCCTTATTTAGGAACAACATTAGTACAATGAATTTGAGGTGGATTTGCTGTAGATAATGCAACATTAACACGATTTTATTCATTTCATTTTTTATTTCCTTTTATTATTTTAATATTAACTATAATTCATTTATTATTTTTACATCAAACAGGATCTAATAATCCTTTAGGAATTAATAGAAATATAGATAAAATTCCTTTTCATCCATTTTTTACTTTTAAAGATTTAATTGGAATAATTATTTTATTATTATTATTAATTTTATTAATTTTAATTAACCCAAATTTATTAGGAGATCCTGATAATTTTATTCCTGCAAATCCTTTAGTTACTCCAGTTCATATTCAACCAGAATGATATTTTTTATTTGCTTATGCTATTTTACGATCAGTCCCAAATAAATTAGGAGGAGTTATTGCTTTAGTAATATCTATTTTAATTTTAATCATTTTACCATTTAATTTTAACAAAAAAATTCAAGGAATTCAATTTTATCCTATAAATCAAATATTATTTTGATTAATAACTATAACAGTAATTTTATTAACTTGAATTGGTGCTCGTCCAGTAGAAACTCCTTATATTTTATTAGGTCAAATTTTAACTATTTTATATTTTTCTTATTTTTTAATTAATCCACTAATTAATAAATTTTGAGATAAACTAATTTTTAATTAATTAATTAATTAATGAGCTTGAAATATAAAGCATTTGTTTTGAAAACTTAAGAAAGAAATATTTTCTATTAATTTATACTAAAAATATATTATTAAATTAAATAAATTTTTAAACCAATAAATAATAATAAAAAATTTAAAGAAATAGGTAAATAAATTTTTCAACATAAATATATTAATTTATCATAACGATATCGAGGTATAGTACCTCGAACCCAAATAAATAAAAAAGAAATTATTACCAATTTCAAATAAAATATTAAATTTAATTCATAACCACCTAAATAAATTACACTAAATAATAATCTTATAAATATAATTCTTGTATATTCAGCTAAAAAAATTAAAGCAAAACCACCTCTTCTATATTCAACATTAAATCCTGAAACTAATTCTCTTTCCCCTTCTGCAAAATCAAAAGGAGTTCGATTAGTTTCAGCTAAACTAGAAGTTAATATACAAAATCTCAAAGGTATTATTAAAAAAATAAATCATACCAAAGACTGATAATAACTAAACTTAATTAAATTAAAATCTATAATTATTATAATACAAGATAATAAAATCAAACTTAATCTTACTTCATAAGAAATAGTTTGAGCTACTGATCGTAATCCACCTAATAATGAATAATTTGAATTTGAAGATCAACCTGCAATTATAATAGTATAAACTCCCATTCTAGTACAACAAAAAAAAAATAATAAACCTAAATTAAAATTAATTATATTAAAATAATAAGGAATTATTATTCAAACTATTAAAGATAATACAAATCTAACAATAGGAGAAAAATAATAAGATAAATAATTTGAGTAATTTAAATATATTTGTTCTTTTCTAAATAACTTAATCGCATCAGAAAATGATTGTAATAATCCTATATAACCTAACTTATTAGGTCCTTTTCGAATTTGAATATAACCTAATACTTTTCGTTCTAATAATGTTAAAAAAGCAACTCCAATTAAAACACCAATAATTAAAATAAAAATTCCAACTAATATATTTAAATAATCATATATAAATATTACTATATATATAATTTATTATATATTTATGACTTCTAAAATCATTACATTTTTTCTGTCAAAATAGTTTTAATTAAATTTATTATTTTTATTAAAATTTTATTAATATTCTCTTAAATAAAATTATTTTAAATATTTAATCCTTTCGTACTAAAATATTTTTTTTTTTAAAGATAGAAACCAACCTGGCTTACACCGGTTTGAACTCAGATCATGTAAGATTTTAATGATCGAACAGATCAAAATTTTAAACTTCTACATTTAAATTTTATCTTAATCCAACATCGAGGTCGCAAACTCTTTTTTTTATATGAACTAAAAAAAAAAATTACGCTGTTATCCCTAAGGTAATTTTTTCTATTAATCATAAATTATGGATCAATTATTCATTAATTTATGTTTATAAATTAAAAAAGTTTATTTTATTTTTTTATCACCCCAATAAAATTTTCAAATTTATTTTTATTTAAAAATTCATAAAAAATAAAAATAAATTTGAAAATAAAACTCTATAGGGTCTTCTCGTCTTTTAAATTAATTTTAGCTTTTTTACTAAAAAATTAAATTCTAATTTTAAAAAAGAGACAGTTTATATTTCATCAAATCTTTCATACAAGTCTTCAATTAAAAGACTAATGATTATGCTACCTTTGTACAGTCAATATACTGCAGCCCTTTAATTTTTTTTTATCAGTGGGCAGATTAGACTTTAAATTATTATCAAAAAGACATGTTTTTGATAAACAAGTGAATATAAATATTTGCCGAATTCCTTTTTTTTAATTATAAAAAAATTAATAATAATATATTTTAATTTTTATACTAATTTTATCATTATTTCTAATTTTATCTTATTAAAAATTATTTTCTTTATAAAAAATTAAATATTTTATTAAAAATCTTATTTTAAATAAAATTTTTTATAAAAAAAAATAATTTATAAACAATATAAATTTTAAAATTTTTAAATAATTAAATATAATATTATAAAAATTTAATTTAAAGATTATCCCTTAAAATATTAAATTTTTTTTAAAAATATAATAAATATTTATTATATTTTTAAAAAAATTCTAAATTAAATTTATTTCTAAAAAAACTAGATATATTTAAAAACGATTAACATTTCATTTCAAATTAATTATTTAAAATATTTATGCAACAATAACTTTAATAATTAATTATCTCTTTTAAATTCGAGATTTTTTTAATTAAATTAATTTTTTAATAAACTCTGATACACAAGATACAATAAATAAAATTTACTTTTAAAAAAATTAATTTTCATAATATTTCAATTTTCTTTTACAATACTAATAAATTATAAATTATAAAATTTTTTTTATACTTATATACTTTAACCCCCCAATTAACATATATATGTATATTATATAAATTTTATTATTAAAAATTCTTTTATTATTTTTATATTATTTAAATTTTCTTCTATCAAATTAATTAATTATATAATATCTTTTCAATGTAAATGAAATACTTTTACAAGCTCTAATTTGTTCTTTCTAGAAACACTTTCCAGTACTTCTACTTTGTTACGACTTATTCCAATTTTTAAATGAAAGCGACGGGCAATATGTACATATTTTAATTTTTAATCATTTTATAAAATTATATTAAATTACATTTAAATCCACTTTCAATTATTTTTTACAAAATAATATTCATTATTAAATAAATTTATTGTAATCCATTATATTCTTAATTATAATCTGCATCTTGATCTGAATTAATTTTTATTATAAATTTTTAAATATTATTATTTTAAAAAAATATTTTTTTAACAACGATATACAAAATAATTAATTAAGTAAATTTATTCGTGGATTATCAATTATTAAACAGATTCCTCTAAATGAACTAAAATACCGCCAAATTATTTAAGTTTCAATAATTAATACTTAATATTTTAGTATTTAAAATTTAAATTTTTAATAATAGGGTATCTAATCCTAGTTTATTTATAAAATTTATTAAATCAAAAATAAATAAATAAATTTTAATTAAATTAAAATTTTACTTAATAATTTAATATTTAATTTATATTTTTTATTTCTTTTAATTATAACTAAAAAAATTTATTTTAATTTTTGTATAACCGCAACTGCTGGCACAAAATTTGTTATTAATATTAACATTACTAAATCTTAATTTCTTAAATTTTTAATATTAATTACTGTAAAAAAAAATCAATTAAAAATTATTAAAATAATTAAAAATATATACTAAAATTTACATGTAAAATAAATTATTAATAAATTTCTTAAACCATAAATATTTATCTATATACAAAATTTTTAAAATAGAATTATTATAAATATTTTTTTTTTTTTTTTTTTTGATATTAATTGATTTTTTATAATATTCAAATTGAAAATTAATATAAAAAATAAATTTATTATAATTCACATTAAAAATTTATATATTAATATAATTAATTTAAATTAAATAAAAAATATAATTAATTATTTAATTTAATAATTAATTAAATATTTAAATTTAATTATATACATATAAATATTATATATATATATATATTATAATATTTTTTTTTTATAATATTTAAATATTAAACCATTCTTAATAATTTTTATATTAAATATAAAAATAAAAATT